TGGTATTAATCCAGACCATCTAATCTGAGATAAATTGTATTGATAATGACCTCTTAACCAGTTTTTCCATTGATTCATTTCAGAACTTGTAAGTTTTGTATGTCTTAATTCGGAATGAAATATTCCTTGTGTTACAAAAGAATTTTTTATTGCAGTCTTAAGAAAAAAGGGGGTTCCATGATAGTCAAGAATAGATCTTAGCTTATACAAATTAATAACTCGGGTTTGTGATAATTTATAAAATACATATGCTTGTGATAATGAGGATAAGTTAAAAAAAAGATGTGAATTTTTCTTACTATTCTTAATATTGTAAAGTGCACTTTTTAGAGTTGAAATAAAGTTAATTTCTTTTTTGTTTTTTATTTCTTTGTTTGTTTTATTATCGTAAATGTATTTATCAAAACAAAAATTTCTCGATTCAAGAACGAGTTGTGTAATAATTCTGGCAATATGAATGATACATAGAAAGATATCAATGTATATTCTTTTAATGAAAATTTTTATAAAAAAATAGAATTTATAGATTAATCGAGTACTTATTCTTTTTATTTTTAATATTTTCCAACTATTTTTTGATGATTTTACTTTTCCATTATAACTTGTTTTGTTAGGACTACTTCTTTTCTTGGCGTTACTGTTTTTTTCTTTTGTAAGACTCTTTGTTTTCTTTGTGATTGTGTTTGTTCTATCCGCCAGATTTTTAATTTTTTTTTCTCTCAGTGAATAATTTGTATTATCTGTAGATTTAATTTTTCTAAACGAGTCGTGAATTATCTGATTCCTTATTATATAATCTTTTTTTTTGTTAGTTTCGCCGGATTCATACACCTTTCTCAATATAAATAATATAGTTGGCTGTACTTTTAAGAGTTCTTTTTTTATTCTTTTTATAAACATAAATAAAGCATTTTTGATAACCTCCCCTTTTGGTTCTTTTGAGTCTTGTAGAAAAATTTTTGTTCTTTCTTTTAAAACTCCTAGGACTTGAAAATGATTATTTTTTGTTTTGCGAATTTTTTTTTTTAGTTCTTTAAAAATAGGCTTAAAAAAGTAAGGTTTTTGGGGGACAGAACCAAAGGGAAGGTTCGTTTGTGTTCCCCAAGCCGTTAAAAAGCAAAACTTCTGTTGTTCTTTCTTTAGATTTTTATAAGAAGAAAAAGAGGGCCTCAACTTAGATCTGTGCCAAGGTTTCAAATAGAAAGGAAATACTATTTTTATCTGAATACCATCTTTAAACCAATTTATGGGAAGTTCGAGTTCTGATAATTGAACACCATTATAGGTACATATAATATGCTTTTCTCTATTCCACTCATCGAAATCCTCAGCCCACTCGGGAGGTTGGGATAATAATATACGCCCAATATTTTTAACTATTATCAATGGAGGTAATAGAATATATTTTCTAAAAATAGATTGAATTATTAAAATTAAACTTCTTGTTGCTTGTGGATATGGAATGAAATCCCAGGCTTCCGCGATTTTTATCCACGGTTTTTCCTTTTTTTTGTTCTCTTCTTCTTCCTTTTGTTTTTTTTTTTGTTCTTCTGTATAATCTTTAAATTCTGTTCCTTTACCCATCCAATGTCTAAAAATAAATTTTATCTGTTCAGGTATATTAAAAGAAAAAAGGGGGGATCCTTTTATTCTGTCCAAAAAAAGGGGAGAATGAACATTTGCTTGAAACAATTTTGAAATGACAGTTTTACGTCTTTGAGCACGCATAGAACCTTTTATGAATTCTCGACGAAAATCTGATTCTTCCGAATATTCTCTAATAGACACCCAGTTTTTGACACTTGCTTTGCGACTACGTTTAGCAGGCCTATAAATTATTACACGATCCCTTTTTCTTGAACGTATCTGATAATCCAACGGTAGGCCTTCGTGAGCTGCGCCCGACAGGAATTCCAACTCGGTAATAAGTTTGTATGACCATCGAGGGACTTTTTTACTGATTTCTTTTATTACAAATTTTTGTTTTGTTTTTTGACCATTAGGGCTAGTTAGAATTGTATTCAATAAAAATTTGTAAAATTTGGCTCTTTTTTCTGAACCAATCCCTCCTTGTTCTTTTTCTGAAAATAAAGAGAGGCCCTTCCAATTTAAACTCGATCCCGATTCTCTATCAAATTTACTGATTAAAGTAAATAAATGACGATTTTCCGTTGAAAAAGTTTTTTTATCAAATCGGTCTATTTTCTGTTCAAACTCTTGGTAATCAGTATCAGGAAGAAGGATACTATGAATCTTATTAATTTCCATTGTCTCTATGAAATTTTCTAACGAAATTTTGTTTTTGATTGTTCCCCGATATAACCCATTGAAAATGGGATCATACATTTTAGGCAAGTAATTTTTTCTAGTCTTTTCATTACACAATCTAGTACTTTTTTCGAGTATATCTAGAGAAAAAAATCCCGTATCTAGAGCCTCAATTCTATTTAAAAACTCGTTGTTTAAGTTGTTATTTTTGTGTTGGTTAGTATAAACCCAA